CTTCCAAAAGTAGAACAGGTATTAGAAGTGCGCTCGATTGATTCAATCTCGATGAACCTAGAAAAGAGAATTGACGCTTGGAACGGGCGTATAACAAGAATTCTCGGCATTCCTTGGGGATTCTTGATTGGTGCTGAGCTAACTATAGCGCAAAGTCGTATTTCTTTGGTTAATAAAATCCAAAAAGTTTATCGATCCCAGGGAGTGCACATCCATAATAGACATATAGAAATTATTGTACGTCAAATAACATCAAAAGTCTTGGTTTCAGAAGATGGAATGTCTAATGTTTTTTTACCCGGCGAACTAATTGGATTGTGTCGAGCCGAACGAACGGGGCGTGCCCTGGAAGAAGCGATTTGTTACCGAGCTTTATTATTGGGAATAACAAAAACATCTCTGAATACTCAAAGTTTCATATCTGAAGCAAGTTTTCAAGAAACTGCTAGAGTTTTAGCAAAAGCCGCTCTCCGGGGTCGTATTGATTGGTTGAAGGGTCTGAAAGAGAATGTTGTTTTAGGGGGAATGATACCCGTTGGTACCGGATTCAAAAGAATAAAGTACCATTCAAGGCCAAGGCAACATAACAAGATTACCTTGGAAACAAAAAAAAAAAATTTATTCGAGGGAAAAATGAGAGATATTTTGTTCCACCACAGAGAATTATTTGTTTTTTAATTTCAAAGAATTTATGCGATACATGAGAGCAATCTGGGATTTAATGATTCCTAAGATAAGAGCGGATTCATCTCTTTAAACGCGGTCATTTGATTTTTTTGGTAATAAAAGATAATAAATAAAATAATAAATAGAGAAAAATGAATGGCCTGATCATGTATCAACGACCAATTTTCGGTAGAAGAGAAGGTTCCATAGGAACATTTATTTATTTATATTTCAGGATACCTGGTCTCTTTTTTCAATTTTTTTTTTAAAGTGTGGGGATAAATGACAAAAAGATATTGGAACATAACTTTTGAAGAGATGATGGAAGCTGGAGTTCATTTTGGCCACGGTACTAGGAAATGGAATCCTAGAATGGCACCTTATATATCCGCAAAGCGTAAGGGTATTCATATTACAAATCTTACTAGAACTGCTCGTTTTTTATCAGAAGCTTGTGATTTAGTTTTTGATGCAGCAAGTAGGGGAAAACAATTCTTAATTGTTGGTACCAAAAAAAAAGCAGCTGATTCAGTAGTGAGGGCTGCAATAAGAGCTCGGTGTCATTATGTTAATAAAAAATGGCTCGGCGGTATGTTAACGAATTGGTATACTACAGAAACGAGACTTCATAAGTTCAGGGACTTGAGAACGGAACAAAAGACGGGGAGACTCCACTGTCTTCCAAAAAGAGATGCTGCTATCTTGAAGAGACAATTATCTCACTTGGAAACATATCTTGGCGGCATTAAATATATGACGGGGTTACCCGATATTGTAATAATTGTTGATCAGCAAGAAGAATATACAGCTCTTCGAGAATGTATCACTTTGGGAATTCCAACGATTTGTTTAATCGATACAAATTGTGACCCAGACCTCGCCGATATTTCGATTCCAGCTAATGATGATGCTATAGCTTCAATCCGATTAATTCTTAACAAATTAGTATTTGCAATTTGTGAGGGTCGTTCTAGCTCTATACGAAATTCTTGATTAATAATAAGATAAATAAATTATTTGATTTGGTTGGGGGGATTCATAGATTTATGGAATCGGTTACTATACTATTACTAAATACTAAATCGCGCAAAAAAGAAAAAGATAAAGAGAACAAACGGAAATATTATGCGATTAGTTGGTATTCAAAATAGAAAATGAAAGTAGACAAGTCAAAAAAAAAGGAGATGGTTGAATCAAAATAATTCCCTTTCAAGTTCTATTTCTTTTAGAGGGCAATATGAATGTTCTATTATGTTCCATCAACACATTAAAAAGATTATATGATATATCGGCTGTGGAAGTAGGTCAACATTTCTATTGGCAAATAGGGGGTTTCCAAGTGCATGCCCAAGTACTTATTACTTCTTGGGTTGTAATTGCTATCTTATTAGTTTCAGCCATTCTAGTTGTTCGAAATCCGCAAACCATTCCCACTTTCGGTCAAAATTTCTTTGAATATGTCCTTGAATTCATTCGAGACGTAAGCAAAACTCAGATTGGAGAAGAATATGGTCCGTGGGTTCCATTTATTGGAACTATGTTTCTATTTATTTTTGTTTCGAATTGGTCAGGGGCTCTTTTGCCTTGGAAAATCATACAGTTACCTCATGGGGAGTTAGCTGCACCCACAAATGATATAAATACTACCGTTGCATTAGCTTTACTTACGTCAGTAGCATATTTCTATGCGGGTCTTTCAAAAAAAGGATTAGCTTATTTTGGTAAATACATCCAACCAACTCCAATCCTTTTACCGATTAACATCTTAGAAGATTTCACAAAACCCTTATCCCTTAGTTTTCGACTTTTTGGAAATATATTAGCTGATGAATTAGTAGTTGTTGTTCTTGTTTCTTTAGTACCTTTAGTAGTTCCTATACCTGTCATGTTCCTTGGATTATTTACAAGTGGTATTCAAGCTCTTATTTTTGCTACTTTAGCTGCAGCTTATATAGGGGAATCCATGGAAGGCCATCATTGACTAGTTTTCGAAATAGTCTTTTTTTTAGTTTAGCCCATCGCAATGTATGTATGGCTCAAGATAATATACTTAGAGAACATAAATAAATATATAAAATACAAAGAAAAGACATTTTGAAAATTTGGAATAAAAGGTTTATCCCCCCCCCCCAGAAAGATGCAATAAGGTATAAATAAAATAAGTATACGATTTAGTGTAATATGGAATAGTAAAATGTAAAAGATTACCTGGGAATTGTAAAAAAAAAATAGGAAAAAGATCTTTTAGATAGATCTCTTTCCTATTTTTCCTAAAAATACTCTTTGTTTGACCAATTTCCATTTTCCTCCCATATATATTCTTTTTTTTTTCTTTTGTTGTATTTGTTTTGTTCATTCAATTATAACTATCAATTATAACTATATATAACATATTCAATATTTTTATTAGATTTATTATTATTATTATTTTTAGATTCGATTATATATATATTATTAGATTAGGATAGATTAGTATATTAGATATTAGGAGCTATAAGTATGATAGCTACGTTTACGGCGTGTGATAAAAAGATGTTATATAGAACTAGAATAGATTCCCCTTTCATTCATTCACATCCAATTCAACGATTGACCAAAATAAAATTTTCAAAAAAAAAATAAAATTCTATTTAGATCACTAAAATTCGGATATTTCTATGCAATAATTCGGTCTAAGGAATTGATTTAGATTGATTATATCCATATGGGATAAAGGGAAGAAAAGGATTAAAAAAAACCGAGATTCAAAAAAAAAAATAGAGTAGGAGTGAGAGGGGGTTGAACTAGGTGTATATAATCTAAGCGATATAAGACAACTCTTTCTTTTTTTTTTAGAGGTTTGGTTTCAAAGAATGATTCTCGAATCCGATTGAATCTAAGACACGACTAATTGGTTTACGGTATGGAAGAAACACATGTATATGTGATATTAGATATTAACTAGTTATATATGAATTAACTATATATCTAAATTTGCCCTGCTACTACTGTAAATTTAGATAGGGATTCAAAAAACGAAGCCCTTCCGTTTCATTTCTAATTGTGAATTGAATATTGAATGACTAAATAAAAAAAATCAAGAAAAAGAACGAAGAATTCAAATAATGGTTCAAAAGATTAAGGTAAGATAAGAACAAAAGTTATATGGATTCAAAAAAAAAACTACGTGTGTAGAAACGAAAAAAAATATCGAAGTAATTCGGATAGTTCAAGAAAGATTATTTTTTCAATTCGGAATTCTGAATTACTTCGACTGGATAAATCTTAGTAATTGAATAATTAAGTCATAATTTGTTGGTTGATTATATCATTAACTATTTCTTTTCTTTATTTTATTTTGGCTGCGAGGAACTTATCATGAATCCACTGATTTCTGCCGCTTCCGTTATTGCTGCTGGGTTGGCCGTCGGGCTTGCTTCTATTGGACCTGGGGTTGGTCAAGGCACTGCTGCAGGGCAAGCTGTAGAAGGAATTGCGCGACAACCGGAGGCAGAGGGAAAAATACGGGGTACTTTATTGCTTAGTCTGGCTTTTATGGAAGCTTTAACAATTTATGGGCTGGTTGTAGCATTAGCGCTTTTATTTGCGAATCCTTTTGTTTAATCCTAAAAAAAATACAAAAAGAAATCTTCGTTTTTCCGTGGACTTGCTTTGCTGCTCTTGCTTTTTCGAATTCTATTAAGATTTCGCTTCTACACAAATTTATTCGTTCGGACAAGAACACAGGGGAAGGACTGATTTAAGGGTGAGGAATTAACATACTGATTCGCCTTCTTCCTTCCCTTTTTTAGTCTAATCAACTCCCCCCTTTGAAAGTTTTTTGAAAGTGTTGAAAATTAGAGATTTTGCAATTTACATTACATAAGAACTGGTATCGAATTCTAATAAGTATCATTCTTATCTTATGGGGAATCTTCCAATTGACTGACCAATTAAAATAATATATATATTTAATATAAAATATTTAATATATATATTAATATATATATATATTTATTATAACATTCTTATTATTATATTCATTCTTATTATTATATTAATACTTATTATATTAAGATTATTATATTAATATAATTACTAATATAATTACTAATATAATTACTAATAATTAATATGGTACTAATAATTAATATGGATTGATAGTAAGGAATGGGAATTTTATTCTATATATAGAAAATTATATATATAATATTCTATCATATAAAATAAAAACTAAGAAAAAAATCGAAAAATAGGAATCCTAGAAAGATAATTAGTCTATCCATAAGAGGAGATGAGATCATATGAAAAATCTAACCGATTCTTTCCTTTGCTTGGGTTACTGGCCATCCGCC